ACTATCGATGATTCTTCAGCGCCCATTCAAAGAAAGCAAAGCAAAGAAAAAAGAGAATTGCGTATAGTAAAGAGAAGAGCTTGTTGAAGCAGTGCTCTAACCGGACCCTAGCTGTTCGAACTTCCCCCCACCGCTAAAACCAAAGATTTGTAGATTCGGCTTAGGCCTCTTCCGCGCCCCCATTGCTTTCCAGAACTATTCCTGTATATGGCCACCCTCGCTTAAAGGCATGTCCTAGTAGTTTCATTCAATCAACCCTCTCCTTTTAGTCGTTAATTCCATCAAAGCTTGACGGAGATCTAGCACTGGAATATTCCAGTTGAAGTCTTTCTAGTCTGGTCTCATCCACCAAGGAAAGTGATCTTGCTTTCTCTACTGAAGTAGTAAGCTATGTCCGCCCTTCGGAAACAAGTACTCGAGAGAACAGCCCGAAAGAAAACCATAATGAATGAAGCTTTCTAAGCAACTTGATAAAGGAACAAAACCTACATGAAAAACACAAGCGAAATGAATCTTCACCTCTTCCTGTCTCTCCAACTAGTAGTGGGAACATCAATCCACTCTTGCTCTCACCTCCACCTGTGACCTGCCACCGAACTAGCGAACTAAAGGCTTTAGCAACCTCTCTTTCTTGTTTGTAGCGATTTCACTTTCTTGTCAACCTTGGAAGCAGCTATTTCTAATTCTGACTGTCTTGCCATCCTTTCTTAGGTCTCATTTACCTGTCTTGTCTAATATTCCATGCTTTTAGCTCAAAGGTTATGACCTCATCCAAGGGAATGCGCTATAGTACCCTAGTCCAGATGCTAGTCTCTAGTGTTGTAGGGCGGAAAGCATAAGTGACTAAGGAAACGAAAGGGTCCAACCGATTTCAAAAGTTGGTAATCAGAAGGAAATCTGATAGCACTGGAGCAAAGAAAAGAGTTTTTGATACACCCCCCACTATGGAGATGTTCATAAAGCGCTGGACGTCCCTCCTGTCTGTCCTTCTTATAAAGTGGGTAAGCCTCTCTCCTGTCTGGAGTCCGTCCTCTACCCCTGTCTTTTACGCTAGTGGTGCTTTCACTTGGTGACCTAGATCTATTGCTGGGGAATACAACCTTTAGTGCAGACTGGAGAAAAACTCCTAAAATAGCACTCCCCTCTGTCTTGCTTGAGGATCGCCTCAAAATCAAATAAAAAAGAGGGCAGCACTTTAAGGTCAAACTGAAAGAGGCTTGGTCTTCAGTATCAAGAACTCACGAAGCCACTTTCGAAGGGCAAGTCAGGCCTTCTTTACTTTAGTTGTGCTGGTTTTATGAGCTTCTCCATTTATCTTGCGGGTGTCTTGCCGCGCGCGTATGAATTGACCGATTGGCATTTCTTTTTCCGCTAGTGCGGACCAGTAGAGTAGTGCTTTCTTTAAGCCGGTAAGGTAATCTGTCGTGTCGGTGTCAGATCCATGTCGAAACGAATACGTAAAAGGAGAGACCATACTCGAAAGGGAGTCCCACCTAACAGTATGCTTCGCTTCAAGAAGTGGAAGATTTCTTTTAAGCAGCGACCAGGGCACTGGACTCTCCCGAGCCTTGGAACCGTCTGACTCTTTGTTTTAGGTTAGGGGATAATAAGTTTCCATAACATCGGGGAAGCAGCGGATAATCAGGAAATTCAGAGTCTTCGGACGCTAGGGTCCTTCTCAGCCGCCGAAGGGCTTTAGCCAGAGCGAGCTACAGGACGAAAGAAAATGCTTTTTGCTCACCCCGCGAAAGAGGCGCTTTTTCCCAAGTCTTGTTTTTAGAAAGAAATGGTGATTGCTTTTCTGTTGTTGAATCCCTTTCCTTAAGACAGTACCAGGGTCAAGGGAGAAAGCAAGTGCCAGCGATTTCTCTGTTCTCGGAATAGAAGTAGGCTAAGACCCGGTAATCGATTTCGGATCGAAATACCCGAAGAAAGACTAGACCGAAGGTCCCGTCCCGCGGGTTAGGTGCTTAGCCCCCAGCTCCCTGCCTATGATTTAAGAAGAGCTTCTAAAAGGAGTTGGTGTTAAGTTAAACACCGAAAAGAATTCATTCGAGTAGTAGCCGCTCATTACACACAAGAAAGAGTGTTGGTTTCAGTTCAGTCTACGGTCTCCCCACCGAAAGTCGGATATCACTCTGTATTCCCTGCTTTCCTCGGGAGTGAATCAGGGACTTGCCATGGATAGGGGTGAACGGATTCAAAGGAGAGTTGAAAGCGCTTACTAGTAAGTGAGGGGGGAAACCAGCTTCGCTCAGCGCAAAATAGCGTCTACATAGAATAGTTGTTCCACTTGTGACTCCTAGACAACAGTCTTATTAAAATCCCTAACAGAGTGGATGTCTTTGGGGTGAGGAATGAAAGGAGAATTTTGGAGAAGTGGTTTTTTTCATTTGAGAGGGCTGGGCTACTCAGAATGTACCAAGCAACCTTGCAAGGGTCGCTTTCCTTCCTTTCGTGCTACCTTAGATGCGCAATTTGACAGCAACAAACTCTCAAGAAAGGGTCGATGAATCAGTGGCAGAGACGATAAAAGAACAACTTAGTGAACGGGTCATAACCCCGCTGTTCACTGCTAATCATGTAGTGTTGCCACCTGGGAAAAATGCGTATGACATACTGGACACCTTGGTACCTGGGAATGATATTCATTTACTTACTACTATGTATGGTGAGCTTTCTCAGCTAGGTATTAACAGTCATACATACCTACTACTACTCGAAACTGTCAATATCTTGTTTGGGGGAGGCTAATATAACCTCCCTATAATCCTGCCTGGGAAGGAAAGAAGGTTAAGGTTGTTTTTTTCCTTTACTCTTTTATAACGTAGAAAAGAGTCTGTGTGGGGGTTCGCTCTAGGAAGACCTGAACTTACATATACTATATTACATGATGACCAGCTCCTTCACGAGCGACTAGGTCAGTTCTACGGTATAGTCAATATTCCATTCGGGCATGCAGCCCTGGTCACCTCCACAAGCTGCAGGAACAGCCGTACGTACCCAACCAGATAAAGCGTTGTACTCTACGAATCATCACGAACCAACCTACCAGAATGGGAAGGAAGATGGGCGGGTCTTAAAAGATCTGGAGCAAGTCCAATCGAAAGGTAGGCTTAGGCTACACGCATACAAGAATGGCGGAAAAGAGAGTAGCGAACGGACCAAGTCACCGAATCTCCTAGCCCGCTAGCAAGCAAGAAAGGAAGGCCCCTGTCAGATACCTTACCTGTCTGCCATACCCCACTCGTCACCGGCATCTCCACATGAACCGGACCAAGCAAACTTGACAACGCTATAATAAATAGTAAAGAAAAATAGTCGTAGCAAGCCGCATTCATAACAGGAAAGGGGAAATAGTGGATTTGATGGGTTATAACGCCTTTCTCTCTCGCTCTTTCTATGACAAGGCTTACTTAGCCTTCTCCCCCTTATTATATAATATAATCTTCCTATCTTCAAAAATAGGTAAGGTAAGGGTTCCAATCCTCTATCATTTGTTGTGATATATAGGGCTGATAGCCCCCTTACGGGAGAGGTATTTTAGGATATTGTGGAGAGATCGGAGGCTCCCCGCTTTTTCTTCTCGCTAACGATCGGCATTCTTTTCTTCCCCATTCCGGCATGATCAAAGAAGCTATGGCTGACCAGGTCAGTCGATTTTACCTTTTCAGACAAGATCTTCCTTCCGCTTGTAGGTTGACTATTTGCCGGTTTGGCGCGTTCGGAAGCCAAAGGAGTCGGAGGCTGGCCATTGATTCATTTTGCACATCTTTCCCCTCTGGCGTGAACTGAGCCGAATCCTTATCCGCGAAGGAATCCACTCATTTCTCCTACCGCGATAGAGGCTGCTAGCAGTGAGCACCACCATACCCGAGTCAAGAAAAGAAGAAGCCACGTGTTCCCGGTTTCGTTGTCACGCTGTGGCCTCTGCTTGCTGTAAATCTTATAATAACACACTGATTATAGGCCTTACTCATTTACGGCATCAAAGCAGAGGTTTTTTTATTGATTATTGTAGTAGAAGTAAGAATCGATTCCAGGTTGGGTGACACTGTTTATTGATTGTCCCATGAGCTCTTGGGCTAGGATACGTTTTTTTTAGCTTGAGACTTGGTTATCTTAGAAGGGTTAGCTACGTCCCCTTGGGAACCATGAAGCAACTAACACCCTATCTTATACTCCGTACTATGAGATAGACATATTGCAAGAGAATCTGCAACCTTAACGGCCCCCGAGACTAGTGTCCTTACTGCGGTTCTTCCGACAACAGCTTCTTCTTTAACAACCGAGTCTGTAATAGCTGCACCTTCTTCTACTGCGGATTCTGATTCAATTGATATTACTTTCATGCCTTATCTAAGTGTGCTAGGCCACTCACCCTTCTCTTGAGCGCTTCATTGAGCATTTCTCTTGCCTATCCCGTCCTTACGCTACGCTATCCGACCTAGCCCTCTCTTCTCTCTCTTTGCTTTGTCCACGCGAAGATTTTTTTCCTTTCCTAGCCTATTTAATTAATGTGGTCATGTAATAGAATTCAATGGGAAGACCTCATAGTTGGACCCAGACTGCGATGGTAGTGAATGTGGCCCCAGCTCCCACAAATGAAGGCTTCCAAAGCCTTAGACTGAGATAGTACCACAAAGCAGGGGTTAAGAAAAATGACTCTATGGAAGTCCTCTCCCACTTGAAAGCTAAATAAGGATAAGAGGTGCCCCAAATCAATGCATTCCATTCTTAGCAGAGGTTCCTTCCCTCTAATCCCTCGAAGTACTTCGCTCACCTTCGAAGAGTTCAATTCTCATTTAAAGCATACTAAGGGCAAAGGTTTGAAGACGCTCGACCAGAAGGGAAAATTGGGACTGACTTGTAAAATGCGAAGCGCCTTGTGCTTTTAAGGATCGTCTAGGACGAAATAGCAGTCAACTGCGGCTTCTCTCAAGGTCTGAGTTCACAACTGACACTTTGAGTCCTTTTCTAGATTGTGTGTGACGTCCATAGCATTTCAGCAGAAAGAAGAAAGCTATCTCCATTAGTTGTCATCTCCTACCGGACTGTCTTTTTTCGGAAGCTCAAAACCATCGACCCTTGCTGGGCTACTTGACTACGCTATTCTTGTGACAACATCAGGCACATTAGGAAGAGCTCTAGCCTTGAGACGGTTCAAGTACTGGCCTGGTATGACGCCCTAAAGTAAAGAAGAAAATGACCCTCGGAGTAAATCGCTTCCTTAAGCCCGGAAAATCCAAATAAGAGTAGAGGCCCTATTCCTACTGACGCGCTTACTATAGGAGCGGCAAGTGCCTTTACTCAACTAATGAAAGAAAAGCAATTCTTTTTTCCCAAAAAGGAGTTGCATGCATACTTATATATATATTATATATATTGATGCCCTCCGGGACTCCGCTTTCGGGGGCGGGGGACGCATTGTGAGTGTCATCTAGTGAAGTAGTCTATTTTACCTTTATGGCATTGCCGGATTGGCTTTACAGGGGTTCACTCCAAGACTCATGGGGTACTACTACTCCTTATTCGATAGAGGGCATTAGGGCCTTTGTTCATAGTCATTTCTTAGTGTAATTACTTACGAGATTCATTAAGAGAAGAAAAGAAGCTCTCTTGGGGAAGGAAGTCTTTAGCCGCTTTAACTGCTTTCCCTCTCTATAAGAATAAGAGAATGACCTGATCTTGAAGCCCATCTTGTGCTTTATCTCCGTCTATTCCCAATAGGATTAAGGAGGAAGGAATCTTCGGAACTTATGCCAGGAAGGGAAGATCCCTTTTTTTTTCCTCTAAATGCCGAACTAAGAAGATTTTTGAATGACACTTCCTCCCGGGTCGAGCTTCTATCGATATTGAGCTTTCTCCTTATTCAGTTTGTGACGGATTCTCCTCCTAAGCCTAAGACTTTGCTTTGGTCGAGCCAATGAATTCCCTCTGCCAATAGCTTATAGAATGAAGCCACCCACATTATCCTTGCTACGCTACATCAAAGGTTGGTGTGAAAGTCTTCCTCGCTTCGTTCTAAACCAATATCGGGGACGTGGGGGACTCCAGTTAGAACAAAACAATATCGAAGACGAAGAGGTCAAAACCATCGACCCTTTGCTGCTATCAGAACAATTCACTGCAGATGGACGCGGAGTACGCTTTCGCTATAGGTATTGGTGGAGCTTTCGTAATGTAAGTTGTAGTTAAGGCTGCATTGAAGTTTCATGCCAGGCGAGCGAATCGATTCGAGCTAACGAGACTCATAGTTCTCCCACAATAGGGCCTATCGAATAAGACCTGTAGTAGGGTGGCTACCTTTGTCTAACAGTCATAACAAAGAATGTCATAGCCCGCCCGGCTGTGTAGGGGGTTCCCTTTTCTTGTTAGAACAAAGACTGAAGTGAAGGGTCGATGGTTTTGAGCTCGACCAAGGGGAGAGGAAGGAAGCCCTTTCCTGCAAGATTGATCTTTCAGGAGATGGTTACACTTTGATTCTCCTGCTTGGCTTACCAGATGGAGGGCCAACAGGAAGGAGAACAACTCCAACAACTAGCTCTGCTCTAGCTGGCTTTGAATACTCTTCCTTTCGAAGCCTTCCTGCGCTTGAAAGAGTAAATATAGCAGCTTTTTGTACAGCCTGGAGAGCTTCCCCGGATAAAGACTCTTGCTTTCATCTCCTTCTCTTGCACTTAAAAAAGGCCTTAGCCTAAAAAAGAGAATCAATAGCTGCAAGAAAGGTTTGAAGACGCTCGACCAAGGGGAGAGGAAGGAAGCCCGGAAGGGACACATTGCTAGAAGGACACATTGTCGCTATTACCATTACTAAGCCAGTAACTAAGGCTGAGTCTGAGCTGAGACCGAAGAAAGAAGCTCAACCGAACCGGGGGTTAAGAGACTCGGTTAACAGCTACTCAACCGAAGCTAACAAGGAAAGGGTCGATGGTTTTGACGAAGATGCTTGACCGAGAGAGTTTCACTCAGTCTTTCTATTAACCGGGAATACGGAAAAAGGGTAATCCGCTATACGGGGACAGAGAGGCAAGCGAAGCGCTTTTCGTAATCTCAATCAATGGGCGTACCCCTCCCTTTATTAAAGATTAAGAAGACTATCGGGAAAAGGAAAAAAAGAATAAAGAGAATTGGGATAGGTCAGTCTCCGTCTAACGTCTAAAAAGGAGTATCAGTAGCAGGCGCCAAAAGAGAATAGGGATCGGGTTTAGGGTCACAAACTGAATCAGGAACAGCTGCTCTTCAAGCCTATTTTCCTGCAGCTGATTTAACCGAACCCGGAAGATGCGCTATAAGTCGAAGTTATAGATTGAACCTTTCGTGAAGGACATAGGACTGAGTTTACCACCTCATAAGGAGAAGCTTTCTTCCTCGGATTGATGTGGGGCAGATTCTGCCAGTTATCATTCATCGATATTTGGTCGTTAAAGAAAGGTTGATCTAATTCTTTATTCTTTGTTTAGCCCCAGACGTAGTGCATTCGTAAGATTCTTTAAACCGCTCTTTGCTATAAAGGCCGATTAAACTGTATAAAAGAGGGCAACCGCACCAAGTCTTCCCACAGATAGAGTAAGAGAGCCAGGGACACGTGCAGATGAATTGCAAGATGCGTCGAATTATATCATCCAGGACGAGTAGCTGGAACGTATGCTACGATTCCAACCCGGCATATATATGATTCAAGAACAGGGGAACTAGGGCTAGCGATAGAAAGAATACACACACAAGATTGCCGATTCATAGATCTCCATTCCCTCTTTGCAAGAAAAGGGCAGTTCCTTTATGGAAGAGGAAATACTTTTTTGAAGAGTGAAGAGAAGAACGTTCAACGAGGTGGCTTCTTCGTAAGTGCCATCAAAAACCTGGGATTTTTAGATCAGTTCGGGTCGACTTCAAGTTCTCTTGACGGAAAGAGTCTGTTAATATAATAAAGAAATCCCTTATCACTTTTTTTGGTTTGTTTTTATCGACTCAAAACCATCGAGCCTTGGTCGAGCTCAAAACCATCGACCCTCTCCCTTTTCATTTCCAATTCGTTCTACTTAACTTAGGTGGAGCAATCCGAACTCTCGACAGAATATAAAAGAGGACCACAGGCCTGTGTAGACACCTCAACGAACTCAATTCCATCGAGCCTCAGCCCGAGGACAATCTCTCAAATACACATAAAGATGTTGTTGACCCCTTTTTCTTTTCTTTGCTGATTCCTCTCAATGAAATTTGCCATGTTGCACTAAGTTACTTACGGATGTATGCATGCGGTCCGGGAACACTTTGGGGTGAACACCCATCCGAATAAGTAGAGTCAATAGTTCAGCATTTAGGCCGTAACATTTAGCAAAAAAAAAATCTTTAACCCAACAAGTGCTCTCCGAACCAAGCTAGATAGTCTCCTATCACTAGGCTCACCAACCAACCTGGACTTTTATTCTTATTATTCCTACCGGATATCAAAACAAACCATAAGGATTGTTTCCAGCCATGAGTTCCCCTATGACATAAGCCCTCTTGGGTGGGGTGGGCCATCATTCGCCAGGTCTTTGAGAAGGGGCCCAATCTCCTATTTGATGGTCGGCGTGGCGATAGGCTTCGCTTCTACCACTGCCTTCCCAGCCGTTGAAACAACGGTAAGGGGCGCACAAACAATGTCGTTGTGCGGGGATGCGATTCGCCAAGCTGGGGCAAACAAAGCCGCGTCCGGCCCTACCGGATTAGGAATACGAAGGCCTCTCCTTCGAAAGGAGACCAGGGAAAGAAAGAGCTATGCTATTGACCGACCCTTTTTTCTCATTTTGTTTGGAGCGGGCCAAATAGAGACTGAAATGCATAAAAGAAATAGGGGAAGGGTTCCAAACCTTTTTTTGGTTTAAGGGCTGCTCGCCCTACCGAAGTACCAAATTCGAGGCTTACACCTCCCGACCTAAAAAAAGGCTTTCAGTAGCGCCCTTAGAATCTAAGCCTTTTGAAGCGCCAGTAGTCGTAGCTGTGGCCACACCAACCCTTTCGTTCTTATCGCTCCGGATTCCCATCTATATGACGTCCGGGCGGTACAAAGTAAACCTCTTCCGTAGAAGCAGGTAGTAACCTAACCCTTAAGAATTTGTTCAAGGGGGGCCCTCTTATCTATCAATGGAAAGGTCTCCATGTGTGGCGTGATAAGGAATCCTAGAAAAGATCTCATGAGACCCGCCTACTATTAATACGAAAAAAGCCCTGCCCTTTTCCTTCGCTACTAGGAAAGTAAGCAACTTCTATTAGCGCCGGACCTTGAGTCGAATTGATCGTGTCATGTGCAACGTCCATCAATGATGGTTCATTAATGTCCATTGATTTAGACTCCTTCCCCCTTTCTCAACTACGAAAAAGGCCCGAAAGCCCCCAAACCAAGAACGGAAACGGAAGCCTTTCGATTCACTCCCCATTCTCTCTTAAATAAATAAAGCTCGCCCTGGGCCGGTCGGCTGGGTCTTTCTCTGTTGTTCTGTTCCCGCCACGAGAAAGACGCGGGAAGAGGTATGCCCAGCGCGCGGAGGATCCGTTGAGAGTTTGTATCGGTAAGGGAACTGTACGATCTTTTCCCCGAATCAATAAAAAAAGAGGTCAGCCTCCATTCGAATTATGTTTAGGGGTTCTTTCGCTTTTGCCAGATCTAGAGAGATACTACAAGTCCTCCGTCCCAGATTGCATCGCCGCGGCCATCTGGTTCACCGGTACTACCAAAAAGTCTCATGCTTACGTTACTGTTACTGATGATTTGATTATCTTGGACCACGAAGATCCCAGTCGTGCTTCTGGTTTCCATTCCCATCATCATATTTTTTTTATGATAAATCTCCTCGTGCTCTGCCATAAGAACTTGGAGTCCGTATCATGGTGAAGATAAGGTAAGGCTGTGATTCTTGCTCAAAAAACAGACCGAACGCGTTCGAGTTATTGGCTCGTCCGACCCGGCAGCATTCATGAGTCGCTCGTTCAACTGTCCCTCGGAGACAGGGTCGAGAAGTACCATGCATGGTTGCCCCCCGTCCTTTCTTTCTATCGGTCCCACCCAGCAAGATACGATAGGGCTCAGCCAAAAAAGGTAAGCGCCTAGCGCGAGCCTTTTTTTTTTTAGTTTAGTAAAGTCGCTCCATAAAGACGAAAGAAATGGATAAAAAAAGGGGGGACTTCTGCAACGGGCTATGCCACCCAAACCAACTGAGGGAAGTCGCATCCGTCCCATCGCAAGCACCTACAATGTCATGATCACATTGGTTTACCCTTATTTCTTTGGTAGTTTAACGGACGGTCGCCCCTCCAACAAAAAAAGGTATAAATATGGAAACTTCTCTGCCATTTGGATCGGAGAATTTATGGAGGAAATCGGGTTTTAAATTCCCAGAAACCGCACGATTATATAGCCAAAGGGAATAGGCCGCGCCTAAAATCATCCCAAGCGCTGCTAATGTGGCTACTAAGCTATTTCTTTGGAAAGCTCCTACTAAGATGAGAAATTCCCCGATAAAGCTGCTAGTACCAGGTGAACTCATATTGGCCAAAGTGAAAGAGAAAAAAATGGTAGGGAGATTCGGCATGGTGCTCACTGAACCTCCGTAATATCTAACAAGTCGAGTCTTATGTCGGTCATATAGAACACCAACACATAGAAAAAGGGCTGAAGAAACCAGTCCATGACTTGACATCGGTAGAATGCTACCTCCAATTCCCTGTATGTTCGATAGAGCCAAAGAACCCCTCCACTGATCGGAGTACGCCGATTACCCCCCGAACCGTACAAGATAGTTACCACCTATCATACGGCTTTCTAACTTAACTTCTTTTTCTGGTCGTTCCGCTCTGTCGATCGATGGTAGTATAAGAGATCTGTAATCCCCCCGAAATTTTTTACATAATGGTTCCTGCTTCCTACCCATAGTTAGCATTATCTCCCCCGGTCATACTTGAGTATCACATCGTAGACCCCCACCCCAAATCTATCTTCCTTATCAGTGAACCGGAACATAGTGCATAGGTACTCTTCGATGCAGCGGGGACGAGAGGACGTGACATACTACGATCACGTACAGAAGTGCTGCCCTTCGTCTCGGCAATATGGAACCTCTCAACAGCTCCCGTTCTTTTATGGGGTCCTATCGGGATAGGTAGGCCCAAGCCTTTCGCCTCCCCCATAAGACCCCTCTTTTTCTTTCCCCCTCTTCTAAGAGAAAGAAGAGAAGAAAGGAAAAATTTTTTCTTTCATGTGAACGGCCCTATCTTGTATCGAAAGGTTTTTCGTGCTATACACCACGTTGAGAAAGACCAACTTCCTATGTACCGTACTCTTTCCTTAGCGGCCTCGAAAGGGAGGTCCTCCTTATGATGCTACGGACGGCTGCCCGAAGTGCAAGGGGTAAACTCGGACTCGGGTAGGATAGGATTGTGCGTGCCGGGCCCTTCGGGTGTCATATTTTGGCCGAGTTTACCGTACCTCCGGCCCCTATGTTAGGCGGCCGTAATATTTTGTTACGTTTTACCGCTGTTACGCCAGAAATAAAAGGTTCCACACGAGCTCCCGTTCTGCGACGTGGTGGCAGGACCGCTAGGGGAGTGGCTCCGGGTGTAGATAGGGTTAAATCTGCAGGGGTCATGCAAATACATAGGCCCCTTCCCTTCTCTTTTGGATGAATGGGGTGGTTTAGAAGTCTTCAAACCTCTCCCCTTGGTCGAGCTCAAAACCATCGAACCTTTAATTCCATCAAAGCCTCGGAGCGAAGGGTTAGGCAGGTAGTATGGGCCCTCTGACTTCCAGCTATGTGCTGTGCGGCTCCCGCGAAGCAAATGAAGGGAAGCTCGAAGAGCTTACGGGTGAGCTTACGCTTACTCTCAGCCTCTTTGATTGGTAGGCGGGCGCGCTAAGCCCCCTACTTAAGATTCCATTCATAAGGCTAATTTTATGTTGTCGTGACGCGCACTATAGGCTAGCTACTTCTACCTTCTATAGTGGCCCTTCTATTTTGGTGTAGTTTTAGTTTGTATTGGTAATTAATGAAGATATCAAACAAAGACGAGCAGTATAAGCCCTTCTCCGGCCTGGGAAAAGCAGCGAACTCTAGAAGCTAGGGCTTTGTTCACCTTTGGACACGAACATTATTCCGTTCTCAGCGGAAACCCGCCTTAGAGATTGAACGGCAATAAGATAAGTCGACCTTCAATCTAAGACAGCGCTGAGCGCTGATAGCTTGTAGTGAACAGCCCCCTTATGAAACCAGTAGAAAGCAGCCTTTGGTACTTAAGTAGTTAAGGTTTGGAACCCTATGATAGAAAGCCGTTTGCTTGTTGCCAAACCCCCCTCCTCTCCCGTTGGTCGAGCGTCTTCAAACCTTTCTTTTGAATCAAAGTAGGGTCGCGACTGTTGTATTTTAGTCGGTCGGGGGAAGCTACCGCTTCGTAGACAGCTCTGCTTCCTCGTCTTGCTTCCGGCAAAGCTTCTACTTCTACTTTGCTTGCTTCTCTCGCACTTGCTTGCCTGAAGGCTTAGAGTCCTTTTTGCTAGGTCCAAACCAAAGATCTGATCCAACAAAAATCCCGTCCCGCATATTGAGCGCAGCTGATATGCGGCTACGGCTAGGCGATCATATCATGCCATAAAAAACTTGTATATGTATAGAGGGATCCCCTAAAACAGATAGAATAGATGTTCATGAATAGACAGACATTCCATTGATTCTTAGTTTTTGGGCTGAAAAAGCTCGTCGATCCAAATGAATCATTCTTCTGGTCTCTCTTCGGCTCCCCGCCCCGAAACTGACCCACGGCACAGCGCCTATTCGCTTCGCGCGCGGGAAGGCAACGAAGTTCAGTTCATGAGACCGCAGCGAAGTGGAGGAGTCGCGACACGAAGTTCCTTACCTTAGCTGGATCTCGCTGGTGTCACCTAAACGGGAGGTAGGCGGCGGATGTGTGACGTTTGGAGTTGTCGTTCGTGCACCTGTCCCCAATGGAAGAATGAGTTCTATTTTCCCCTGCAGATCATGGCCTTACCACTCGGTCCCCGATGGCCAGCGGGGGATTCGGTATAGCAGCTCACGTTCCTTTGCGCTGCGCGTTCCCGCGGGACTGGACACATGTTAGCTGTAGGAAGTATGGTTCCGAAAGTGACTTCGGTTCGCCAGTTCAGGCTCAACTCCTCGCTTTACGTTAGCGGACCTACAGGTCGGGCCGGGGCTCCGCGCTCTTTCTTTCTGTGTGGGACGATATCGGGGAGAGAAGGGAATGCGTCAGGCGGCGAACAAGACAAACTACATTTTGGCTTTTCCCTCCATGAGATGAGCCCAGTGCATTGGACCGATGGATAAGAGAACTGAGCTGGCCTAAAAAGCGCTCGGGCGCTCTACCTACGATGTAGACTCCATCAGATACATATCGATTTCTTTGTGATGGATCAAGAATAGATAGTTGTCTCATCAATAGATAGAAATAGGAGATTTCCCCTTATTCTTGATAGATTCCCTCTCTATCTCTTTCGATGTATCAGAACAGATCAGGCTATCTATCAATCGATTTGAAAATAGCACGTTCATATCGCTTTTCGTTCATTTCCGCCACGAAAACATAGCCGCCATAATAAGAAGCAGGCGAAGCAGCTAGAAGCACTCGCTTCACGCCCTTGAATTCTTATTCACGGGAAAGCCAACAGAAAGATTCGATTCTGACTTCGTAGAGCCGGTGCTGCTGTTGCCTGCGCGTAGGGCCGTCTCCTACTCCCGTCCCGGGGTGCTAAGGGGCTTTTGTTTTTGGAACAGACGGCAGTGTTTTGCTGACGCCTCGAATCAAACTTTTATTGCGACATGCTATGTTTTCTCCCCCATTGCTAGTAGGTTGATGGGTCGCATGCCCGGCACACATGTTTTGGCCTTGTGTGTCCATAACTCCAAATAGGTGACCTAACGGCCGCCGCCCGACTAAACATACCAATAGTCACCAGATTCATATGAGCTACTGAGGAGTAAGCAATGATCTTCTTAAGATCGATCTGTCTTAAAGTGGTCGAGGAAGTATATATTATAGCAATCGCGCTTGGAGTATAAATGAAAGGAGTGAAACAAAGTGTCGCTTCGGGAAACATGGGTATTGAAAATCTTAAAAACCCGTAGGTTCCCAATTTTAAAGGAATTCCTGCCAAGATGACGGATCCTGCCGTAGGTGCCTCTACATGAGCTTCGGGTAACCAAATATGAACTGGTACCATAGGCACTTTGACAGCGAAAGAGGCGAAAGAAGCAATCCATAGAAAGATTTGGCGCCGCTCACTAAATTGTGTGGTTAATGAAATTTGTAAATCGGTTGTTCCTGTTTGGAGAAGAATCAACAGAATAGCTAATAGCATAAAAACAGATCCAAGTAAAGTATAAAGGAAAAACTGATATGCTGCCTTGATCTTTCTTTGTCTCGAACCCCATACCCCTATAATAATAGTAGAGTAAGGGGTGGCCCCAAAGCGTAATTGACCAGTGGTGGTTGGTCGAAGCTCCAGTAGGTAGCCACTCCCTTCTCAGAGAACCGTACGTGAGACTTCCGCCTCATACGGCTCCGTCCCGAGCTTCCGTCGTCGGCCCTGGCATTAGACCACTATCTATGCATGTATTTTAAGGCTGGACTCTCGAATCTTTTGCTTCTCGGGTGGTGGCGAACAATGGTGCTTGCGTTGCGGGAGATGCCCACCCGTAGGGCCCGGCCTGCTTCCCGCCCGAAAGAACCGCTCACTAGCTAGCCGGACTAGTGGGCCCTATCTGGAGACATACTGAAAACCACGCCTTTCGAACCGAACGTAAGGCCCGTCTTCCAAATCAAAAGAAAAATTGGGAAAAAAGATGGAGTGCGGCCTGTAGAGCACATGTAAGGCACGGCCGGGTTGCTCACGCAGCGGATCTCTCTATCTATAGATAGAGAGAGAGGTGTGAAAGTAATACCTTATGTTATGGCTGCCCCCCGACTTACGGCCTTTACGCTACTACTACTGTG